TCGATAGAAGGATTCCTCTACTAACGTAAGACAATCAACTCCATTCGTTAGAACAGCTTCCATCGAGTCTCTGCACCTATCCTTTTTGATTTTCGCTTTCTGAACCTTTGTTTGTTTTCGGAAAACGTGATTTGGCTCAGGATTGCCCATTTTTATTAATTCCAGGGTTTCTCTGAATTTGAAAGTTATCACTTAGTAAGTTTCCATACCAAGGCTCAATCCAATTAAGTCCGTAGCGTCTACCGATTTCGCCATATCCCCCTTTTTGAGATGAAAATCTCATTGTGATCTCGTTCCCTTTTTTTTATACCGGTAGCATTGAATTCATTAGATAGATGCCGATTCCTGTCTCGAAAAAGTGTTTTCTCCTCTTTGTCTTTGATTTCTTGTCTATCTTCTTTGATCTTCTATATCTATAGGAGGCTCATATTCGGTCTAATCAAAAACGATTTTATCATTTCTGTATCGGCAATTCAATATAGGTGGATACATACGCTATACATCTGTCTCTCTTCCACTCATTTCCCCATGAAATTTAGAATACTTGAACGGTCGATTCTTTTTTTTTTTATTTTAATATGATTTGATTTTTTATTGTGATAAAAAAAAGGAAATTCTATATCGCTAGATTAATCGTTATCTTCTATAATATTTAACAGTTATTTCAAATTCTATATTCTATTCTTTAATATATTCATATTCATTATGAATAGCGAATATGAATAGCTAAGAATTCAAATAGTATAATAGTGAATAGCAAAGATTCTAAGAGTTTATTGAATTCCTATGCATGTGGAATTTATGTTATGTGAGCCTGCTTAGCTCAGAGGTTAGAGCATCGCATTTGTAATGCGATGGTCATCGGTTCGATTCCGATAGTCGGCTTTTCTCTATTTATTTTTTTTATTTTATTCGATGTTTTACATGATTGATAATGCATCTTTGATTTCAAAGAATATTGAAAAAAATGTCTTCCTCTTTTGGCAAAAGCCATTTATTTATTATGTGATAGGAATTTCCAACTATCTCACGAAAAGAATCCTTTTCTTTTTCTATATATAGAATATAAAGATCTGGATATTTATCCAACTCATCTCATTATTCTTTAATAGAATAATACTTCAGTAAATTTCGCTTTATTTAGAATTTAGTTCATTTTTAGTTTAGGTTTATTCTGTAGAATGAAATTTCATCAATAAGAATTAATAATTAAATATAAATAAGAAGAAGGAGTCTTTATGTCGCGTTACCGAGGTCCTCGTTTCAAAAAAATACGCCGCCTGGGGGCTTTACCAGGGCTAACTAATAAAAGGCCCAGAGCTGGAAGTGATCTTAGAAACCAATCGCGTTCCGGGAAAAAATCCCAATATCGAATTCGCCTAGAAGAAAAACAAAAATTGCGTTTTCATTATGGTCTTACAGAACGACAATTACTTAAATACGTTCGTATCGCCGGAAAGGCAAAAGGGTCAACAGGTCAGGTTTTATTACAATTACTTGAAATGCGCCTGGATAACATTCTTTTTCGGTTGGGTATGGCTCCGACTATTCCGGGAGCTCGTCAATTAGTTAATCATAGACATATTTTAGTCAATGGTCGTATAGTAGATATACCAAGTTATCGCTGCAAACCCCGAGATACTATTGCGGCGAGGGATGAACAAAAATCTAAAGCTCTAATTCAAAATTCTCTCGATTCATCCCCCCATGAGGAATTGCCAAACCATTTGACTCTTCAACCATTCCAATATAAAGGATTAGTCAATCAAATAATAGATAGTAAATGGGTCGGTTTGAAAATAAATGAATTGCTAGTTGTAGAATATTATTCTCGTCAGACTTAAACCTAACAAAAAGGAAAATCAACACTAATAAGAATAAGGGTTCGCCCATTTTGCTCCCTTTCGGCGAAGTAAATTAACCTAAGGTTAAGATAAATAAGGGTTTGATCCGGATTTTTCTTCCATTTAGGTATCATAGACCGAGAGGGAGATTTTCATTCCTTGTCTACTCTACTCTTTTCTTTCACAGTATTTTCCGTACCACAGCCATTAGGAATAGAGAATCCTTATCAAAGAAAGGTCTAACTGTTGGAATAGTCGTATCCATTGCTATTTGATCTATTGTGGTTAGTAAGATCGATGAATTAGGTGAAGGTACGGAAAGAGAGGGATTCGAACCCTCGGTAAGCAAAAGCCTACATAGCAGTTCCAATGCTACGCCTTCAACCACTCGGCCATCTCTCCTACATAATGATTATGACCCAAAAACCTAAAATCGAGTGAATAGTGAATCATTCTAGATTATTGGGTAGGTACAACCAATCAATTCTAACTATAAACTATAAAGCGATCAAAATCGAAAATTTTTCATCATAGTAAAAGCAAGATCTTTCGTTCTAGGCTGGGAGGATAAAGAGAAAATTGTTTTCTTACAAAAACTGTTCAAAAAACTCTATTAATGTTTGCAAAACCAATTTTTTCTTCTTTTTCTGACTTCT